TTAGAAATAGAGTAGAAGCTGGCTCTCTTGCTCTGAATACACTAGAAAAAAGGACTAGATTGTGTAATGATAAAACTAAAAAAGAATACTTACCTAAAATATATGATCCTTTATTAAACGGGCCTTACCGCGCAAGAGTCAAATGCTTTTTTTCATCCTCAATAATAAATGAAATTTCCATAAAAAATTACATAGGGATGCTTTGGATAAATAAAATTCATCTTATCCTTCTTTTTACTAATTTTCATTTTCAAGAATTTGAACAAAAAATAGATACATTTAATCAAAAATCATTTTTAACAAAAATTAGTTATTTCTTACACTTAATTAATGAATTTGATCACAAAGACGAAAAAATGGATTTAGAAAATCAAATAAAAATTTTGAAATATTTATTCGATGGAGTTATAACAGATTACAATAATAAAACAATACAATCTATTGCAATAAAAGAAATAAATAAAAAAATTCCTCTATGGTCATACAAATTAATCAGCGAGTTGAAACAACAAAAGGGTGAAAAGAAAGAAAACGCAGCAAAGGATCATGAGATTCGTTCACGAAAAGCCAAACGTGTAGTGATTTTTACTAATAATCACCAAAATACTGATACTTATAATAAAAATAATCCTAAAGCCAAAGATACAACTAATTCTGATCAAACAAAAGAAATGGCTTTGATACGTTATTCACAACAATCAGACTTTCGCCGAAATATAATAAAAGGCTCCATGCGAACACAAAGGCGCAAAACTACCATTTGGAAACTTTTTCAAGCAAATGTACATTCACCTCTTTTTTTGGAGAGACTAGACAAATTTCTTCTTTTTTCTTTTGATATTTCTGAACTCATGAAAATCGTGTTTAGAAATTGGATATGTAAAAATACAGAATTTGTGATTTCAGATTATACTTATACAGAAGACAAAACAAAGGAAAATGAGAAAAAGGAAGAGAACCAAACAAAAAGAGAAAAAGACAAAAGAGAAGAAAAGGTTCGGGTAGAACTAGCTGAAACCTGGGATAACATTTTTTTTGCTCAAATAATAAGAGGTAGTCTTTTAGTAATCCAATCAATTCTTAGAAAATATATTCTATTACCTTCATTAATAATAGCCAAAAATACCATTCGTATGCTATTATTTCAACTTCCCGAATGGTCCGAGGATTTAAAGGATTGGAAAAGAGAAATGCATGTGAAATGCACCTATAATGGAGTTCAATTATCAGAAACAGAATTTCCTAAAAACTGGTTAACGGACGGGATTCAAATAAAGATCTTATTTCCTTTTCGTCTAAAACCTTGGCACAAATCGAAGCTAAAATTTCTCCATAAAAATGAAATGAAAAAGAAAAGACAAAAAAATGATTTTTGTTTTTTAACAGTTTTTGGAATGGAAACTGAGTTTCCTTTTGGTTCTCCAAAAAAAGGACTTTCCCCTTTTGAACCTATCTTTCAAAAATTTAGAAAACAAATTCTAAAGTTTCAAAAAAAAAGTTTTCTGGGTTTAACAATTTTAAAAGAAAAAATAAATAAACTTTCAAAATCAAAAAGCCCACTATTTAGATTTAGAGAAATATATGAATTGAATGAAACTAAAAACGAAAAAGATTTGACAACCGTTACTCAAACGAACCATAAAAGGTCCATTCCAACTATGGATTGGATAAATCATTCATTGAAAAAAAAAAAAATGAAAGATCTGAATGTCAGAACAAAGACAATCAGAAATCAAATAGAAAAAATTACAAAAGAAAAGAAAAAAGGTGTTATAATTTCAAAGATAAATATTAGTCGTAACAAACTAAGTTCCAATGCTAAAAGCTTAAAATCATTAAAAAATATTTCGCGGATATTACAGCGAAGCAATGCTCAATTAGTGCATAAATCATCTTTTTTTACCAAAATTTTGATTGAAAGAATATATATAAATATTCTTCTAGTTATCATTAAGATTCTGAGGATTAATATACAGTTTTTTTTTGAATCAACAAGAAAAACTATTAATAAATACATTTACAACAATAAAGAAAATCCTAAAAGAATTGATAAAACAAATAAAAATCAAATTCATTTTATTTCAATTATAAAAAAGTCATTTAATTATAGTAATGGTAGTCTTATTAATAATAATTTACATATTTTTTCTGACACAGCCTCTTTGTCACAAGCATATGTATTTTTTAAATTATCACAAACTCAAGTTATTAACTTATATAAATTACGATTTGTCCTTCAATATCACGAAACATTTCCCTTTCTGAAAAATGAAATAAAAGGTTATTTTGGAGCCCAAGGATTATTTCAATCAAAATTAAAAGATACAAACTTTAGGTTTATAAATTCTGTAATGAATCAATGGAAAAACTGGTTAAAGAGCCATTATCAATATAAATATAATTTATCTCAAATTTACTGGTACAAATTAATGCCACAAAAACGGCGAATTAGAATCACTGAGCGAGGTATAGTTCAAAAAAAAGATTTAAACAAATGGAACTTATATAAAAAAGACCAAGTAATTCATTACGAAAAACAAAAAAGTTTTGAAGTAGATTCATTACCGAACCAAAAACGAAAAGAAAAATTTCAAAAATACTATAAATTTAATCTTTTTTCGTATCAATTTATTAATTCTGAAGATAAGAAAGACTCATCCATTTATCGATTACCATTACAAGTCAATAATAAGCAAGAAATTTCTTCTAATTACAAGACAAATAAAAAAAAAAGTAAAGTATTTGATATGTTGGGAGGTATCTCTATCAACAATTATCTAGGAAAAGATGATATTATCAATATGGAGAAAAACCCGGATAGAAAATATTTTGATTGGAGAATTTTCCATTTTTGTCTTAGAAAGAAGGCCAATATTGAGTCTTGGATCAATACTAGAACAAAAAACAATACTAAGACTGTAAATAATCTACATCAAATAATTGATAAATTTGATAATAAAGATCTTTTTTTTCTTACGATTTGCCCAAATCAAGAAGTTAATTCATCCAATAAAAAAAAAAAACCTTTTGATTGGATGGGAATGAATGACGATGACGAAATACTAAAAAATCCCGTATCAAATTTAGAACTAGAACGTTGGTTTTTTCCAAAATTTGTGATACTTTACAACGTATATAAGAAAAAACCATGGGCAGTACCAATAAATTTACTTCTTTTCAATTTCAAGTTGAATGAAAATGCAAATGTTAGTCACAATAAAAAGAAAAAAATCAACGGAAAGAACAATAAAAATATTTTTATATCTCTATCATCAAATGAAAAAAAATCTATTGAATTAGAGAATCGAAACCATGAACAAAAAGAATCAAAAGACCAAGCGGATCTTAGATCAATTTTTGCAAATCGAGAAAAGGATGTTAAAGAAGAATATGCAGGATCAGACATGAAAAAAGGTAAAAGGAATAAGGAAGCAAAACTTAATTTCTTCAAAAAAAGGTATTTAGGCTTTCAATTACGGTGGGATGGTTCTTTAAATAAAAAACTAATCAATAATATCAAAGTCTATTGTCTCTTGCTTAGGCTGGCAAATCCACGAGAAATTTTTATATCCTCTATTCAAAGAGGGGAATTGAGTTTAGATATTCTGACGATTCAGAAAAATTTAATTTTTACAGAATTGATAAAAGGGGGAATATTGATTATCGAACCAACCCGTCTGTCGGTAAAAAATGATGGAAAATCTATTATGTATCAAACCATAAGTCCTTTATTGATTCATAAGAGCAAACAGCAAATTAATCAAAGATACAGAGAGCAAAATTTTGTTGATAAAAAGAATTTAGATGAATCCACCATTGAAAGACATCAAAAGATAACTGGAAATGGGGACAAAAATGATTATGATTTATTTGTTCTTGAAAACCTTTTATCCCCTAAACATCGTAGAGAATTGAGAATTCTAATTTCTTTGAATTCAAAAAATAAAAAAGATATTAATATAAATGCCAAAAATTTCAATGATACTAGCGTAAAGAGCTGTGATAACATTGTAGATAAAAGCAAACATTTTGATAGTTATAATAAAGATAGAAATAAATTAATTAAATTAAAGCTTTTTCTTTGGCCCAACTATCGATTAGAAGATTTAGCTTGTATAAATCGTTATTGGTTTGATACCAATAATGCCAGTCGATTTAGTATTATAAGGATACAGATATATCCACGATTGAAAATTCAGTAAAGGTATATTTGTCATATTAAAATGAACTAACATTATTATTTAATATCTCGTTATTTATTATTACTGATCAATAAAATTATCTTAAAATTTAAAAGAGAGGGGGATTTCATTTTATGGTAAAAACTTCATTCATTTCAATTATTTCACAAGACGACAAAGAAGAAAAGGAGGGATCCGTTGAATTTCAAATAATAAGTTTTACTAATAAGATACGAGGACTTACTTTCCATTTGAAATTGCATAGAAAAGACTATTTATCTCAAAGGGGTTTACGGAAACTTCTAGGAAAACGCCAACGACTATTGTCTTATTTGGCAAAGAAAAATAGAGTACGTTATAAAGAATTAATTGGCCGTTTAGATATTCGGGAATCAAAAATTCGTTAATTTGAAGAGTCTTTTTTTATTATTATTTTATTAGTTGATTTATCAGATCTTGAATTTTTATGAACTTCTTTTCGTTTTCAGTAATTCATGCAAGAATGAATCGAGGAAACCCCTATGAATGTACCGACAACAAAAAACGACTTCATGATAGTCAATATGGGTCCACAACACCCGTCAATGCATGGTGTTCTGCGACTCATACTTACTCTAGACGGGGAAGATGTTATTGACTGTGAACCTATATTAGGTTATTTACACAGAGGAATGGAAAAAATTGCGGAAAACCGAACAATTATACAATATTTGCCTTATGTAACACGTTGGGATTATTTAGCTACTATGTTCACAGAAGCAATAACAGTAAACGGGCCAGAACATTTGGGAAATATTCAAGTACCTAAAAGAGCCAGTTATATCAGAGTAATTATGTTGGAGTTGAGTCGTATAGCTTCTCATCTGTTATGGCTTGGCCCCTTTATGGCAGATATTGGTACACAGACTCCCTTTTTCTATATTTTTCGAGAAAGAGAGTTAATATATGATTTATTCGAAGCTGCCACCGGTATGAGAATGATGCATAATTTTTTCCGTATCGGAGGAGTAGCAGCGGATCTACCTTATGGTTGGTTAGATAAATGTTTGGATTTCTGCGATTATTTTTTAACAAGAGTTGCTGAATATCAAAAACTTATTACGCGTAATCCTATTTTTTTAGAACGAGTTGAAGGAATAGGTATTATTGGTACAGGGGAAGCAATAAATTGGGGTTTATCGGGACCTATGTTACGAGCTTCCGGCGTACAATGGGATCTTCGCAAAGTTGATCATTATGAGTGTTATGACGAATTTGATTGGGAAATCCAGTGGCAAAAAGAGGGGGATTCGTTAGCGCGTTATTTAGTCCGAATTGCTGAAATGACGGAATCCATAAAAATTATTCAACAGACTTTGGAAGGAATTCCGGGGGGCCCTTATGAAAATTTAGAAATCCGATATTTTGATAAAGAAAGAGATCCCGATTGGAACCATTTTGACTACCGATTCATTAGTAAAAAAACTTCACCTACGTTTGAATTGCCGAAACAAGAACTTTATATGAGAGTTGAAGCTCCAAAAGGAGAATTGGGAATTTTCCTGATAGGAGATCAAAGCGCTTTTCCTTGGAGATGGAAAATTCGCCCCCCGGGTTTTATCAATTTGCAAACTCTTCCTCAATTAGTTAAAAGAATGAAATTGGCTGATATTATGACAATACTAGGGAGTATAGATATCATTATGGGAGAAGTTGATCGTTAAAATGATAATTGAGACAACCGAAGTACAAGCTATCAATTCTTTTTCCGGATTGGAATCCTTAAACGAGGTCTATGGAATTTTGTGGATGCTTATTCCTATTTTTATTCTTGTATTGGGAATCACGATAGGCATACTAGTAATTGTATGGTTAGAAAGAGAAATATCCGCAGGGATACAACAACGTATTGGACCGGAATATGCTGGTCCTTTGGGAGTTCTTCAAGCTTTAGCTGATGGGACAAAACTACTTTTTAAAGAAAATCTTTTTCCATCAAGAGGCGACACTCTTTTATTTAATATAGGGCCATCTATAGCAGTCATATCAACTTTATTAAGCTATTCAGTAATTCCTTTTGGTTATCACCTTGTTTTAGCGAATCTAAATATGGGTGTTTTTTTATGGATTGCTATTTCAAGTATTGCTCCCTTGGGGCTTCTTATGTCAGGATATGGATCAAATAATAAATATTCCTTTTTAGGTGGTCTGCGAGCTGCCGCTCAATCGATTAGTTATGAAATACCATTAACCCTCTGTGTATTATCCATATCTCTACGTGCGATTCGTTGAAAGAAAAGATTTTCTATACTTCTATTTATCTGTTTAGGAAAATAGATAAATTAATTGACTAGATATCTTCCATTTTTTATTCATTATTTGGATTGATGAACTAAACTAGATAGTTATATGGGTGAAAGAAAACAGCTTCTAAATTTGCCGTAAAAAAATTGAGACTCATTTTCTATGTACAAGAGTAAAACAGAAATAAACAATAAACATAAGAAAAAAATATTTTTTGCCCCAAGATTGGTTGATTAATCATCCGGGCTTGAAGCGGGCTCAAAAGAATCAACCTTATTGTATCATTTATATGTATTACCATAATGCTAACAGACGATTTTTTTGAGCAAAAAAATAAGTAGATGGTTAGGAACACAAAAATACACAAAGGATTAGTAATAGAGATTATTTTAATTATCAAAAAAAAGTATTTCCACATAATCGAAATAATAGAAAAAGAATATTACTTGGGGCTTTAAATTGGTAGAAATGATTCGGCAGTACTCCTCACAATTCCGATCTCGAGTATGCTCCCATCAACTGATTAAAAACTAACTATCAGGAACGAAATAATCCTTTCCTTTTTTTGAAGAAATAAGACTAGGAACAAAAAAAGAATCTAATTACAATAAAAAAAGATCTTTTTTTTTACTCTTTCTTTTTCTATAGTCATTTATATAAATCGATCATCGAACGAAATTGAACTCACGCCATAATTCATCAACTAATGGAATGCCTAACCCTTATTCGTAATAGAAAAAATATTTTCGTAATAAATAATAAAAAGAAAATGATGAGTTGAAATATCTATTGACACTTCTACAAGGAGTATTTTATTGAATTAATTATTTAAGTTATTGCTCAAAAAAGAAAAATTGAAATTCTTAAAAGATGAGATGAATTCAGACGTATTTTTTTAATATTATAACAGACAGAATTTCATTGGTCGAATTTTGGAACGTTCGATAGATTTTGTCCTATCTATCTTACAAATACATCAAGATAAAATAAGACGATATCCGTTCCTTAAATTTATTTATGGCCTTCGAGGAGCCGTATGAGATGAAAATCTCACGTACGGTTCTGAAATAGCGATGAGAACAGTGATGTTATCAACGACTATGATTATCTAACAGTTCAAGTACAGTTGATATAGTTGAGGCACAATCAAAATATGGCTTTTTGGGATGGAATTTGTGGCGCCAACCTATAGGGTTTATCATTTTTTTCATTTCTTCCCTAGCAGAATGTGAAAGATTACCTTTTGATTTGCCAGAAGCAGAAGAAGAATTAGTAGCAGGTTATCAAACCGAATATTCGGGTATCAAATTTGGTTTGTTTTATATTGCTTCCTATCTAAATTTATTGGTTTCTTCATTATTTGTAACGGTTCTTTACTTGGGTGGTTGGAATATCTCTATTCCGTACATATTTGTTCCTGAGTTTTTTGAAATAAAAAAGGTAGGTGGAGTCTTTGGAACAACAATGGATATCATTATTACATTGGTTAAAACATATCTATTTTTGTTCCTTTCTATCACAACAAGGTGGACGTTACCTAGACTAAGAATGGACCAACTATTAAATCTTGGATGGAAATTTCTTTTACCTATTTCTCTCGGTAATCTATTAGTAACAACCTCTTTCCAACTCCTTTCGCTATAGAGTAATATTTTTCTATATTTACGACTTGACTCAAACAAGAGAACGAAACAAACATAAAATTATTCATAGAGATTTGCGATATGTTCCCCATGATAACTGGGTTCATGAATTATGGTCAACAAACTATACGAGCTGCAAGGTACATTGGTCAAAGTTTCACGATTACTTTATCCCACGCAAATCGTTTACCTGTAACTATTCAATATCCTTATGAAAAATTAATAACCTCGGAACGTTTTCGCGGTCGAATCCATTTTGAATTTGATAAATGCATTGCTTGTGAAGTATGTGTTCGTGTCTGTCCTATAAATCTACCTGTTGTTGATTGGAAATTGGAAACTGACATTCGAAAGAAGCGGTTACTTAATTACAGTATTGATTTTGGAATCTGTATATTTTGTGGTAACTGTGTTGAGTATTGTCCAACAAATTGTTTATCAATGACTGAAGAGTATGAGCTTTCTACTTATAATCGTCATGCATTGAATTATAATCAAATTGCTTTAGGTCGTTTACCAATGTCAGTAATTAACGATTATACAATTCGCACGATTTCGAATTCACCTCAAAAAAGTGGGCAAACCCCCTTTGATTTTTGATTAAAGAACAATTTATAATTACTAAATTTGATTTAAGAATAATATTGCGGCTTACTTTGAATTGAAAATCTCTTAATAGAGCTATAATTTTTTTTCTAAATTCAAATTAGAGTGTTGAATTATCTTTTTCGAGAAAAGAATAAAGAATGAGATTAGTCCAACAGTTGTATTTCTGTAGTAATTTCCACATATCCCTTAGGGTTGAATTCAACTATAGAAACCCATTATAAATAAGATAAATAAGGTTTTCCTGGTCGGATCAACAAGGTCATGAAAAAATAACGAATTCGATTATTTTATCTTTTATTTTTCCGTACAATGGATTTATCTGAACCAATATATGATTTTCTTTTAGTCTTTCTGGGATTAGGTCTTATATTAGGAGGTCTCGGAGTGGTATTACTTACCAACCCAATTTATTCTGCTTTTTCATTGGGATTCCTTCTTGTTTGTATATCTTTATTCTACATTTTATCAAATTCTTATTTTGTAGCTGCTGCACAGCTTCTTATTTATGTAGGAGCTATAAATGTTTTAATTCTATTTGCTGTGATGTTCATGAATGGTTCAGAAGATTACAAAGATTTTAATCTTTGGACTGTTGGGAATGGGGTTACTTCTTTAGTTTGTACAAGTATTTTTGTTTTACTAATTACTATTATTCTGGATACGTCGTGGTACGGGATTATTTGGACTACAAAAGCAAACCAAATTATAGAGCAAGATTTGATAAGTAATAGTCAACAACTCGGAATTCATTTATCAACAGATTTTTTTCTTTCATTTGAATTCATTTCAATAATTCTGTTAGTTGCTTTGATAGGTGCGATTGCTGTGGCTCGTCAGTAATAAATCTTTAGAATTAGCAATCGTAATCAAAATTCAACTTTGTTCTAATTTATCACATCTATTTTCTTTACAATTCTAGTTGAAAACGATTGATGTATAAATTCTTTTATTCGATCTATTACCAATATATCTTTTTCTGTACTTGTGATAGTCTTATTCTAGGCAATCCAATATGTTGATGTTGAATTGTTGTTTATATTCAATTTATATTGAAATAAATCGAAAAGGAGTGAGTCGATGATGCTTGAACATGTGCTTGTTTTGAGTGCTTATTTATTTTCTATCGGCATTTATGGATTGATCACAAGTCGAAATATGGTTAGAGCTCTTATGTGTCTTGAACTTATATTGAATGCCATTAATATAAATTTCGTAACATTTTCAGACTTTTTTGATAGTCGCCAATTAAAAGGAAATATTTTCTCAATTTTTGTTATATCTATTGCAGCCGCTGAAGCAGCTATTGGTCCGGCTATAGTGTCGTCAATTTATCGTAATAGAAAATCAATCTCTATCAATCAATCTAATTTGTTAAATAAATAAGTAGTATTAATCATATAAAATAAAATATTCATCAATTTGAATTCACGTATATGATATGTAACGTATCCAGGCTGTTTGGTAAAACGTAATGAATTAAAGTAAAGTATCTTAACTCTGTCTAATAAGCAATGCGAATGAGTCTACCCGGAATTGAATATAAAAAAATTCTGGTAAATCATTGATTCATCTGGTGTTTAAATATATGAATATGATTCGTTTAGGAATTTACTAGATCGAAAATTTATCACGTTCAAAAAAAATTATAGATCCAATGTCACATTCAGTAAAGATTTATGATACATGTATAGGGTGTACTCAATGTGTCCGGGCTTGTCCCACTGATGTATTAGAAATGATACCTTGGGACGGATGTAAAGCTAAGCAAATCGCTTCTGCTCCCAGAACAGAGGACTGTGTCGGTTGTAAGAGATGTGAATCCGCCTGTCCAACGGATTTCTTGAGTGTTCGAGTTTATTTATGGCATGAAACAACTCGAAGCATGGGTCTAGCGTATTGATACTTTCTAGAAAAGCCCACTTGAATACATTTGATTTTTTGTTTACCGCCAAAAACCCGTACTTGAAAAAAAATAAAAAAAATATATTAAGTTTTCGAGCACGGGTTTTTTCTGGTCCAAATGTATCTTGTCTTTACCACGAATTCTTTTCCTTGGTTAACAATATTTGTAGTTTTACCGATATCCGCAGGTTCCTTAATTTTCTTTTTCCCTCATCGAGGAAATAAGGTAATTAGATGGTATACTATATGTATTTCTATCTTAGAACTCCTTTTAATGACCTATGCATTCTTTTATTATTTTCAATTGGACGATCCATTAATCCAATTAACAGAAGATTATAAATGGATCAATTGTTTTGATTTTTATTGGAGATTGGGAATAGATGGACTTTCGTTAGGGCCTATTTTACTGACAGGTTTTATAACCACTTTAGCTACTTTAGCGGCTTGGCCCGTTACTCGGGATTCCCGATTATTCCATTTTTTGATGTTAGCAATGTATAGTGGGCAAATAGGATTATTTTCTTCGCAGGATCTGCTACTTTTTTTCATTATGTGGGAGTTAGAATTAATTCCTGTTTATCTACTTCTATCTATGTGGGGGGGGAAGAAACGTCTGTATTCAGCTACAAAGTTTATATTGTATACTGCAGGAGGTTCCGTTTTTTTATTAATAGGAGCCTTAGGTATCGCTTTATATGCTTCCAATGAAGCAACATTCAATTTTGAAACATCAGCCAATCAATCATATCCTGTAGCTCTGGAAATATTATTCTATATTGGATTTCTTATTGCTTTTGCTGTCAAATCGCCGATTATACCTTTACATACATGGTTACCGGACACTCATGGAGAAGCACACTACAGTACTTGTATGCTTCTAGCCGGAATCTTATTAAAAATGGGAGCATATGGATTGGTTCGAATCAATATGGAATTATTACCCCATGCCCATTCTACTTTTTCTCCTTGGTTGATAATAGTGGGCGCAATGCAAATAATCTATGCAGCTTCAACATCTTTTGGTCAACAAAATTTAAAAAAACGAATAGCCTATTCGTCTGTATCTCATATGGGTTTTATAATTGTAGGAATTTGCTCTATAAGTGAAATGGGACTCAATGGGGCCATTTTGCAAATAATATCACATGGGTTTATTGGCGCTGCACTTTTTTTCTTGGCGGGAACGAGTTATGATAGAATACGTCTTGTTTATCTTGACGAAATGGGTGGAATGGCTACCCTAATGCCAAAAATATTCACGATGTTCAGTATCTTATCACTAGCTTCCCTGGCATTACCAGGCATGAGCGGTTTTTTTTCGGAATTAATAGTATTTTTGGGAATAATTACAGACCAAAAATACCTTTTAATCCCAAAAATACTAATTACTTTTGTAATGGCAGTTGGGATTATATTAACTCCTATTTATTTATTATCGATGTTACGTCAGATGTTCTATGGATACAAGCTGTTTAATGCCCCAAACTATTTTGATTCTGGACCCCGTGAGTTATTTGTTTTGATCTCTATCCTTCTGCCTGTAATAAGTATTGGTATTTATCCGGATTTTGTTTTCTCATTATCAGTTGACAAGGTTGACACTATTCTATCAAATTTTTTTTATAGATAGTTTTTTATAAATAAAAAAAATTAAAAAGCATTCTTATGATTTTGAAAACTTCAAAATCTTTGTACAATGAAAAAAAGTATTTTTTTTCATTTTAAATTCAAAAATCAATTGAATTGTAACCAAGTATGTGTGGCATTTGTGAGAACTTTTTGAATCCTTACATTACCTGATTCAAAAAGTTCTCAACAACTTATCCTAAGTTTCTTATATATATGCTAGGCTGTCTTATGGTTGTATTTGGTCTTTTTT